ATTCCCAGTCCCAGTCCCAGTTCCATTCCCCTTCCTCTTCCTCGTCCTCGTCATCGTAATCATAATAAAATGCAAAGGTGCTCTTCATTTTCTTGTTCTGAAATATTGTAATGAGAGGAACATAGGACCTTGTTGCTAGGTATTTGACCAAATGGGATCGTCCAACTCCTATAGAACCTATCAATAAAACACCGTTAGAGGGGGATGAGGCTAAACGGAGCGAAAAGGGTTTTCCCTGAGATGGGAAATGAAAACAATTCGCCCCACACGAGATTTGTGAATAAGTGGTTGTCTGAAAATGAGCAAGGAATATCCGTCTTTCTGCTAAACAGGATGTGTTGAACTTATAATTCATTAGATCCCTTTTATGAATGTCAACTAAGTATCGTAAGTAAATTTCTCCCGGCTGTTCAACCATTTGATAAGCAGAGTCATTCTTTGATAAATGATCACTATGAGTCAGACTCAATAGAATTTGATCAATCCCTTTTTCTTTTTCTCTCGTTAAGGTGGCGATCTGAACCACGAAATCTCTTACTTTCCTATCAATGGACTCATTGCTCCCGATCAAGAATTCTATTTTATCATAAAAAACAGAATCATTCACCCTTTTTCTTTTTCTTATCAATGAATAAATCTCTTTACTTGTATGACTTAGATGTCTCGTATTTCTTGAAAAAGCGATTCGATTGATGGAATTTGCTAGTATGATACTTATGAAGAGATCGATGCAATTCCTATTCCTAAATTCCTTCTTCCATATTGATTTTACCCCGTAAGCCCGTATTTCTTTTAGAAAATCTCCTAATTGTTCCAGAGCAACTAGAAAGAGATCCTTTAACCCGAAAGAATTCAGTTCAGATGGAGGATACCTATCCAGAAGTTTTTGCAACTCAATTCCGTATGATGGAATCATCAAAGATTTTACCCTTTCGAACTCTGTCCGGAACTCACTATAGGCTCGGGAAAAAACGATAAGATGTGTATAAACGAGATATCCTGCAACAAGAAGAAGGAAAAGGATTGAATAGAGTAACTCTTGAACATTTGGCGATCTCAGATGTGTCGATATCAATGGCGACTCATTATTTCGATGAATACTTTCTTCGGACAGAAGAAGATTATATAAACACTTACTCGAAATCTTACTTATCAGATTCCGAAGATCCAATTTTTTCTGAAGAATTCGCCATGATATATCTATAATATTATGAAAAATGGATACCCATTTTTTTTGACTTCTAATTAGTATCGATAATAGGTCTGAAAAGGTATCTAAAACTATCCAATTTATATATTTGTATCCTGTCAAAGTAAAGAACCCTGGTAGATATATTTGGACTAGATTCCATTTTTTTGAGAGAATTGAAAGAGCACTATCTCGTTGAACGCATTTCTTTAGACAAAGACTCCGTTTTTTCCTCTTTTCGGCTGAGAAATCTTTCTTAGAACATGAAGTGTGAATCAAACCCATGTTTGAATTGAAATTGAAATACTGATGCAAGTTCTTCCCTTCTGAATCAGATAGATTCATATCCGAAAGAGGTTGACAATAAGTTCTTTCCAAATTGACTATTTGTCCCTCTATTGGAGGTGTTCCAAAAACGTCTGCGATCGAATAAATAGCTCTACGAACGAATGGATCATCGGATCGAATTGGAAAATGGAAAGATTTGTACAAGTTATGCCTTTCGTCACCACTTTGTGGAAAATCTTTAGATATCAATATGTTAGATACCTGTGACTCGATTGGCGAAATACTATCTCTCTCAAAAAAAGCATGTTTTTTTTTACCGCCGCACAAAGAAAATCTTTTGTTGCGAATGAATAAGATATTGAGGAATTGCCTATAGGTAAAATCAGAATTCTTGATACGGGCCTTTTCCACATATTCCACATAAAAGGGGAATCTTTTGTTACAATCGAAGCAGAAGTGCTGTAGATTATTCAAGAATCGAAGTCGATTTGCTTTCAAAAAAGCAGATATTAATGAACTTCTATGAAATGGTTTCACGGGATTCAGCCAATTGTCTCGATCGTGGGATATCATTGAGAAATAGGAATCCGTGTTATCAAAAGATTTCCTGCGATTATTTCTAGTATGGAATGAGTTAATCTTCCACTTTGGTATCTTATTGAACAAAAATTTCGATTTTTGGCAAGTATCATGATCATCCAATAAGAAGGGTTTCAATTTTTTCAAATGAACGATTTGAAGGCCTATTGGTTCTAACAGCTGATTGCAGAGTTGATCATTCGGACCTTTCAATCCATAGATATGGATCTCGGACCCATGAATGGGGGTATTCCCGAAACTTACAAAGAAAAAAGGAAGTGACTTAGACAAAAAGCGAAGAAACTTGGACAAGAACAAAGGAAGTGACTTAGACAAAAAGCGAAGAAACTTGGACCGGAAGAAAGGAAGTGCCGTAGACAAAAAGCGAAGATACTTAAACAATAAGAAAGGAAGTGACTTAGAGAAATCTTTTGTGTCGATAACTTCAAACCAATTAATCCAATTCCAATATGGATACCAATCTTTTTTGTCGAAAACTTCAGACCAATCAATCCAATATTGATACCAACCTTTTGTGTTTGTGTCGAAAACTCCAGACCAATCAATCCAATATTGATTAATACGTATACGTAATCGATCGAACACTACTTGAACTTGAAAAAGAAGGCTCTTCCGCTCAGAAATGAAATCAGAAATGAAATGTTCCAAATGTTCCTGGAAATTCTTGATCCCATTAGACCATTTGTATCTATATGCATTAGGATCCCAATTCATGGATCTCTCGGTTCGAGAAAGAAAAATAAGAGGATCAAACCATTTCCTCCGACTCTGTTTCAAATTCGATAAATGTTGGTTGATCGTATATTTCATTATAGTTCTATGATTCAGAGTATCATTCTCATTCCCGCAGGAGATCCGGGCCCATTTTTTTCTGATCCTTCGATAAAAAGATTCATTCTCTTCATAAAAAATAGGAGGTAGAACCAATAAACATTTCTTTTTCGATTCATCCCTGGAGTTGAATACCTCATTCAAGAATGGTTTTTGATCCAATCCGTAGGAATCAATAAAAAAGGAAAATCCCTTATGATACACCAGATCCGGCTCGGTTATTGATAGAGTGAATAGATCTGCCATTTCTTGAAATCTCTCTTCTGATTCAAAATCGTGGTGTAACGTATATCCCCCCCCGTTCCGATCATGGAATAGATGAAATAAATCAAAAAATGGATTTTTGTTCAAGAAAGAAATCTTATTGGAACTGTCCATATCCAGTTCATCCTTCAGAACCATATCACATCCCCGATCTGATGAAATAGGATGAATTGAGACGGTATTTTGTAAATATGTAATTGTCTTGAATAGATTCACTATTTCTTTATTTTCCGATCGCCTGGAAGGGACAAAAGAAAAATCTTGTTCTTTCTTCAACAATTTCTGATCTCTAGTGGATCTCTCAGTACGATTCGAACCCAGATGAAGTTCTGACCATCTGTCAGAGAAAAAAGAACGAATGGATCTTGTAGGATTCCCAAGAAATTCTTCGATTTCTTCCGGAAGCAGATGATTCTTCATCTCCTTCTCACCTTCCGTTTGAAGAAAGGAAGGATCCCAAAGAATCGATCTTTCTTTTAGTTGTGGAATCTCTCTTTGATTGATCAATGTGTGATATTCCGAATCCTCATTACTAATGGAATCGAAATGATCTCTGGATTGATTAAAGGATCCCTTCAATTGGCTAGAATCCCTTCCTTGAACGAAACTAGATCTTGTGGAATCATATTGAAGATTTCGCGATATATTTCGTGCCTTGCTAAAAACCCGATCCTTGTTTACCAACCACACATTGTCTAACCAAATCCAATTCTCTCTCGATATGTTCCTCAAAAAATCCGATTCGTGCGGAAAATTCCCCCAACTAACGAAGAGATCTTGGCGGAATTGCCACATATGAAATTGAGCACAATTTTGCAAAGAAATAGCCAACTTCTTTCTCGAGAAGAGATGAGAAACATGCTCAATATCATTTGATTGAATAGTTGACCCAGCTCCTTGTTGTTTGAAGAAACCCTCCACTTCAATTGGTATTTTTTCACGAAAAGCAAACATGAGATAACAAATCCAGTCTTTCACTAAGGTTTCGAATAGCTGTCCCGAATTCAAGTTGATTATGTTTCGCCCCTTCCTCGGAGAAAGACGATCAAAAAATTCCCAATCATGGTCCTTGCGGATCGGATCATCCATATAATATACAAAAAGAAATTCCAGATATTTGATATCTTTCTCTTTGAATGAGATCTCAATTCCAGCGACGGTTTCATTAGATATCTTACAACTAGAATCCCTCTTTTTTCCGATCCAGTTCCTCCACCACCGCGAACCCCAGTTAGATTCAGACATGATACCCTTTTTAGTTATTGGGAGAACCCAAGTACTCTCTTTCGGATCCAGGAAACTGCTCTCCGAGATCTTTTTTCCTTTTGGAAGATAAAGGAGTGAAACAATCAACCTATTGATATTGGAAGACACAAAGGATTCTTCCAATGTATCATTTCTGGGTCCAATGGAATTCATAGGTATAGGAAGAAGCCCTGTCAAATAGAGATTTTTTCTTTCGACCATCTTTCGATTGTTGATACGGTATAGAAGGACCACTACTACAAATAGTACTACACCCTTGAATAGTACTACACCCTTGGTCGTGAAATCCTGTGAATTGCGTGAAAGTAGGATACTCCAAATTCGGGAGTCCAAGAGTTTTACAAAACGTTCTTGATGGAAAAAAATTTTAATGAAAGATCCCACTGAATTGAATTTGGTCCATGAATCTATTAAATAGTGAGAATTCTGGATCTCCCTTAATATCTCTCTCAATTCGAAAATCCATAATTGAAATAAGTTGTCTCTATCTTTAAATGACTTTTCTCCCCCTTTCAATTTAAATTGAAATAAGTTTTGAAATAAGTTTTCTCTCTCTTTCATA